GATATTTTCAACCTTAGAGCATATATTAACTCATATTTCTTTTTCGATCGTTTCAATTATAATTACAATTCATTTGATAACCTTTTTAGTCGATGAAATCGTAAAACTAGATGATTCATCCAAAACGGGCATGATAATGACTTTTTTCTGTATAACAGGATTATTAATTTCTCGTTGGATTTATTCGGGACATTTTCCACTAAGTGATTTATACGAATCGTTAATTTTTCTTTCATGGAGTTTTTACTTTATTTATATAGTTTCATATTTCAAAAAAAACCAAAATATTCTAAGCACAATAATTGGCCCAAGTGCTATTTTTTCCCAGGGCTTTGCTACTTCAGGTCTTTTAACTGAAATACACGAATCGACAATCTTAGTACCCGCTCTTCAATCCGAGTGGCTAATAATGCACGTAAGTATGATGATATTAGGCTATGCGGCCCTTTTATGTGGATCATTATTATCAGTATCACTTCTAGTCATTACAGTTAGAAAAAAGAGAAAGCTTTTTTCTACGAGTAATCATTTATTGAATTTAAATGAGTCATTTTTCCTTGGTGAAATCGAATACATGAATGAACAAAGGGATTTTTTCCAAAAAACTTCTTTTTTTTTCGCAAGGAATTATTATAGATCACAGTTGATTCAAAAATTGGATTATTGGAGTTATCGAGTTATTAGTCTAGGATTTATCTTTTTAACCATAGGAATTCTTTCGGGAGCAGTATGGGCTAACGAAGCATGGGGATCCTATTGGAGTTGGGACCCAAAGGAAACTTGGGCTTTTATTACTTGGATCATATTTTCAATTTATTTACATACTCGAACAAATATAAAACTGAAGGGTACAAATTCAGCAATTGTGGCGTCTATTGGATTTCTTATAATTTGGATATGCTATTTTGGAGTCAATCTATTAGGAATAGGACTACATAGTTATGGTTCGTTTACATTAACATCTAATTGAATTCAAAAAAAGAGAAAGGGGGGTTATTACAAATAGCAATAAAAGGGTGTACAACGCAGATCAGATAAAAAAACTTTGTGTTAATTGGCGAGAGCCTGTCGAATCATATATGATTCGACAGGCTCTTTGTCATTGTACCATTTTACAACGAACGCTTTTGTAAATGATAAGATTTATAAATTATCTAAAAAAAGAATTAGATAGAATAACTTCAACCTTTTCAACTGATAGTGAAAGAACGAAATCGGGGTACATACCAATACCGAGTACGGGTAAAAAAATAGAAACCGAAAGAAATAACTCTCGCGGCCCAGAATCAAAAAAATAAGAGTCTGGGCCATTAAATATCTTGTATCCATAAAACATCTGTCGTAACATAGATAATAAATAAATAGGAGTTAATATCATTCCAATTGCCATTACAAAAGTAATTGGGAGTTTTGTCATTAAAAGATATTTTGGACTAGTAATTAGTCCAAAAAAAACTATTAATTCAGCAACAAAACCACTCATGCCAGGTAATGCAAGGGAGGCCATCGAAAAGCTACTGAACATCGTGAAGATTTTTGGCATTGGAATACCTATTCCGCCCATTTCGTCAAGATAAACAAGACGTATTCTATCATAAGTTGTTCCGGCCAAGAAAAAAAGCGCCGCGCCAATAAATCCATGAGAGATTATTTGTAAAAGGGCTCCGTTGAGTCCCATATCTGTGATAGAACCAATTCCTATAATTATGAAACCCATATGAGATACAGAGGAATAGGCTATTCTTTTTTTTAAATTCCGTTGGCCGAGAGATGTTGAAGCCGCATAGATTATTTGCATTGCGCCTACTACCATTAACCAAGGGGAAAATATAGAATGAGCATGAGGAAATAATTCCATATTGATCCGAACTAATCCATACGCTCCCATTTTTAATAAGATTCCGGCTAGAAGCATACAAGTACTATAATGTGCTTCTCCATGGGTATCGGGTAACCATATATGTAGGGGTATGATTGGCAATTTGACAGCAAAAGCAAGAAAAAATCCAATATAAAATAGTATTTCCAAGTTCACAGGATAGGACCGGTTGGCTAATATTTCAAAATTTAATGTTGGTTCAGTAGAACCATATAAACCGATACCCAGAACTCCCATTAAAAGAAAAACAGAACCCCCCGCCGTGTACAAAATAAATTTTGTAGCTGAGTACAGACGTTTTTTTCCTCCCCACATCGATACAAGTAGATAAACGGGAATTAATTCTAACTCCCACATGAGGAAAAAAAGTAAAAGATCTCTAGAAGAAAATAATCCTATTTGCCCACTGTACATTGCTAACATCAGGAAATGAAATAATCGAGAATCTCGAGTAACCGGCCAAGCCGCTAAAGTAGCTAAAGTGGTGATGAATCCCGTCAGTAAAATGGGTCCTATAGAGAGTCCGTCTATTCCTAATCTCCAATGGAAATCCAAAAAATGGATCCATTTATAATCCTCCATTAGTTGAATTAGTGGATCATCCGATTGAAAATGATAGCAGAATGCATAAGTCGTTAGAAGAAGTTCTAATATACACATACATATAGTATACCAGCGTATTACTCTATTTCCCCTGTGTGGAAGAAAAAAAATGAAGCAACCCGCAAATATTGGTAAAACTACAATTATTGTTAAGCAAGGAAAATGGTTCGTGGTAAAGACAAGATACACTTGGGCCAGAAAAATCCGTGCTCAAAATCAAATTGAATTGAGCACGGATTTTTCGATAAAAAAAAAAAAATGGATTCAAGTAGATTTTTATGGAATGTATCAATAAGCTAGACCCATACTGCGAGTTGTTTCATGCCATAAATAAACCCGAACGCTCAAAAAATCCGTTGGACAGGCGGATTCACATCTCTTACAACCAACACAGTCCTCGGTCCTTGGAGCAGAGGCGATTTGTTTAGCTTTACATCCGTCCCAGGGTATCATTTCTAATACATCCGTGGGGCACGCCCGGACACATTGAGTACATCCTATACATGTATCATAAATCTTTACTGAATGTGACATTGGATCTATACGTTTTTGAACGCCATCAATTTTCGGTCTAGTAAACTAACTTATAAATGAATCCTATAGTTAGATACCAGACGAATCAATGAGTGATAAGAATCAATTTACTTCCGAATTGATTTATGAGGGAGGGCCAAAATACTTTGATTTCTTATGTTTTTGCAACTACGATTATACCCTACTATAGACATATCAAACCCGCTAATGCGAATTTTAATTTATTTATTAATATTCAAAATTCGCATTTATATGATTAATACTATTTATTCAACAAATTGGATTGGTTAATACGAGTTGATTTTCTGTTACGATAAATTGATGAAACAATAGCCAATCCAATAGCTGCTTCAGCGGCTGCAATAGTTATAACAAAAATTGAGAAAATATCTCCTCTTAATTGACGATTATCAAAAATATCAGAAAATGTGACAAAATTGATATTAACTGAATTTAATATAAGTTCAAGGCACATAAGGGCTCTAACCATATTTCGACTTGTGATTAATCCATAGATACCAATAGAAAATAAGTAGGCACTCAAAACAAGTATATGTTCGAGCATCATTAACCAACTCCTTATCAATTTTGATTCATTTTTAATCTGAACAATAATTCAATCGATTCGATTCTAACAAATATGGAATAATGGAATAGATTGGTAAGAGATCAATATCAAATTAAAGTCTTTTTATTGTATTTTTTTAGACAGAAATTCAAATTAACGAATTATAACATTCCTTTTGCGTGGATTCTATTTGAATTACTCATTTTAAAGATTTCTTATTGACGAGCTATAGCAATAGCACCTATTAAAGCGACTAAAAGAATTATTGAAATGAGTTCAAATGGAAGAAAAAAATCCGTTGCTAAATGAATTCCAATTTGTTGACTATTACTTATCAAATCTTGTTCTAGAATCTGATTTGATTTTGTAGTCCAAATGATCCCATACCAGGACGTATCTGGAATAGTAGTAATTAGTGAAATAAAAAGACTTATACAAACTATTGAAGTAACTCCATCTCCAACGGTCCAAAGATGAAAATCTTTGTAATATTCTGACCCATTCATGAACATCACAGCAAAAATGATTAAAACGTTTATAGCTCCTACATAAATAAGGAGCTGCGCAGCAGCTACAAAATAGGAGTTGGATAGAATATAGAATAAGGATATACAAAAAAGAACCCATCCCAACGAAAAGGCCGAATAAATTGGATTCGGAAGTAATACTACTGCCAAACTTCCTAATATAAGACCCAATCCCAGAAAGACTAAAAGAAAATCATGTATTGGTCCAGGTAAATCCATTTGATTTTATAAAAAAAATCGAAATATTTCATGCCTTTTTTGACCTGACCAGGAAAAACGAAGTTATCCTTTTTTTTTAGGATACTTCTTAATTGAATTAAATTGGAACGGGGTTGATTTGGATTGATGTAAATACAGTTATTGGACTACTCTTATTATCGAAGCAATCGAAGCAGAGGTTCAAACTTTATATTTTCAAATCATTATTCGAATAGAAATCCATTTTTAATCAAAAATAAGCCGCGATTTTCACCGCCCAGCCGTTCTTTTGTATTAACCAAGCAAAAACCTCATCAAAAACCTCATTCCTTTCTTTAGATCCAAAACCTATAAAGCTTTTGTGATTTGAATTTTTAAATGTTTTGTGAATCGAAGGTTTTATACATTTTTTATTTGAGGTAAATTCGAAGAAATTGTTCGAATTGTGTAATCTTCAATTATTGATACCGGTAACCGACCTAAAGCAATTTGATTATAATTCAATTCGTGACGATCATAGGCAGAAAGTTCATATTCTTCAGTCATTGATAAACAATTTGTTGGACAATACTCAACGCAATTACCGCAAAATATACAGATTCCAAAATCAATACTGTAATTAAGTAATCGTTTCTTTCGAATATCAGTTTGCAATTTCCAATCTACAACGGGTAGATCTATAGGACATACA